AAAATAAAATTAAAGGGTTACTTTTTGTTCTAAAATCTAAAAAAAAATGGATTCGATACAAATAAATAAAAAATAAATAAATAAACTAAAAGAAGTGATCAACATAGAAATGATTTTCCAATTTTAGTCCGTAGCGATTTCCATAGTGATTTGATTCAAAGAAAGTTTCTTTGACTGAAGTTATACAACACAGTTCTTCTAATATATTATTAATTATTATTTTAATATTTCTTTAATATTTCAATTTAGTTTGTTCTTTTATTTCTCAAGAGTTGTCCAATTAATCTTTTGATTCGGAGATAGGATAGGTAGATTTTTAGATGATCAGTTGATTTCTTTTTCTACTTTAATATTGCTCTTTTTTTTTTTTGAGTGCTGTCTATAATCTATAATGATAATAATTGATAAATGATTAATAAATAAAAAGCTTTCGATTGGTATTTTTGCTTATCTTCGTATCTTTCAAAAATTGAATTTAGGAAAGTATTTTACAAATATATGGATAAAAAAAATAGTTTATTTAGCTCCTTCATGCCCACTCTAACTAGTTATTTTGGTTTTCTATTAGTAGCTTTAACTATAACTTTAGTTATATTTATTAGTCTGAACAAGATACGACTTATTTGAAATTAATTCAATGAGCAATTCATAAAAAAAAAAAATAGAATTTTTTTTTTTGCAGTATTCCATTTTCTAGTTCCTTACCGTGTCAATTTCCAATTCTTGGTTATTGAGATTTATGGGCAATATGGATTAATATTTAAAGATAGATATTACCTCCTTTTTTCTCTTTTCAAACAAATTGAAATGATTGAAGTTTTTCTATTTGGAATCGTCTTAGGTCTAATTCCTATTACTTTGGCTGGATTATTCGTAACTGCTTATTTACAATATAGACGTGGTGACCAGTTGGATCTGTGATTAATTAATACCCTTTTTTTTGACCTCCTCCGTTTTTTAATCCACAGGAGGTCAAATTAAGATTGCTGTTCAAGCTTTTCCCTAAAATTTTTGACTTAACAAAACAAGAATGGGCTCACGCTCTGTAGGATTTGAACCTACGACATTGGGTTTTGGAGACCCATGTTCTACCAAACTGAACTAAGAGCGCTTTTTTATTACTTTTTTATTAAAAATTTATTACAAAAAAGAAAGCTGTAAGTAAAAAGATTCTTTTTTTTTTTTTTACTCCACTACATCTTGAATGCCTATACTATCTCATATAGAAACTATATTCTATATTATTATATAGAAATATATATAAATATATATATAAATAATAATATGATATAAAGCATATCATATTAATTTATGATTAGGTATGTCCAATTTTAATTGATCTCAATTGATCCCTTGTTATTGTATTGCTCAGAGGCGAAGTAATAAGTAGGGATGACAGGATTTGAACCCGTGACATTTTGTACCCAAAACAAACGCGCTACCAAGCTGCGCTACATCCCTTTCAATTGGTCTACAATGTCATTGTAGAGAATCCCTGTCTTGTTTTCCACATATTTATTTCATTTCACTTTCTCCATATTTTCTCCATTGAGATACATAACTTATCTTTTCATTTCTTCTTTTTTTTTGTCTCATATCATATAACATATAATACATATAATAATAAACTTATATACATATGAAAAAAAATACGAAATCCGCCGTAAATTTCGTGAATGCCCGGACGGAAAGAGACGTATTTTGAAAGAAGAGGAAAATCTTATCTATCAAATTATTGTACATTTCTCAATTTGAATTAAGAATTCCGCGTACAAAACAAATGCGAGTGTCCTTTAATTTAACTATATATATACATCTGATCATATATGTATTGCCGTTATGTATTACAATAAAGAATACAGAAGGAGAATTTTTTATGCGAGATCTAAAAACATATCTATCCGTAGCACCAGTAATAAGTACTCTATGGTTCGGGTCTTTAGCAGGTCTATTGATAGAGATCAATCGTTTTTTTCCGGATGCTTTGACATTCCCTTTTTTTTCATTCTAGTTATTAACACGGGGGGGGGGGGGTGAAGAAAATTAGAGACACAATTAAATATCTCTGGCTACTACCCCCTTTTTTCTAATTCGAATAAGTTAGAAAAGAGAAAGAATAAAAGTGGATTCAACCTCAGCCAAACACGGAACTGGGTTCAAGCTTCACGTAAATTAAAAAGTAAATTTACTTTAATTAAATCTTTAATTAAATTAAGAGAACAGAAGTGGAAATGCGGTTAGGGCAACAGTATCATACAAGAAGTTGAAATAAAATAAAAAGACTGTACTTCTATTCTTTCTAATGTAAATAGAATTTTTAATCATTGTATTACTTATTTTTACTTTTACTATATTGGTTGCAACAAAATCTTTCATAATTTGATTTCAAGTTAGTAACTTGTATTTTTTCCTTCTTTTCTTCTTCGTTTCGGATAGGAAAATAGAAGAGTTGAGTGAATAAAAACCAAAAGGAGGTTCATGGCCAATGGTAAAGACGTCCGAATAAGGGTTATTTTAGAATGTACTAGTTGTGTTCGAAAGAGTGTTAATAAGAAATCAATAGGCATTTCTAGATATATTACTCAAAAGAATCGACACAATAAGCCTAGTCGATTGGAGTTGAGAAAATTCTGTCCCTATTGTTACAAACATACAATTCACGGGGAGATAAAGAAATAGATGGAATCGATCAACTGCGTGTGACTTTTACAAGGAAGATGAAAAATGACATATTGACATATCATATATTAGCATATCATATGTTAATATATATATTTAAATAGAAATAAGCAAAATCCTATTTCTTAATTCGAAATCATTAGCATTTTTGATCCGATCAAAGGAAATAGGATTCGCGAAAAAAAGGAATAAAATAAACAAGCCATGGATAAATCCAAGCGACTTTTTCTTAAGCCCAAGCGATCTCTTCGTAGGCGTCTGCCCCCGATTGGATCGGGGGATCGAATTGATTATAGAAACATGAGTTTAATTAGTCGATTTATTAGTGAACAAGGAAAAATATTATCTAGACGGGTGAATAGATTGACTTTAAAACAACAACGATTAATTACTATTGCTATAAAACAAGCTCGTATTTTATCTTCATTACCCTTTCTTAATAATGAAAGACAATTTGAAAAAAACGAGTTGGTCGCTAGAACTACGGGTCTTAGAACCAGAAAAAAATAGGCTTACTCTTCAATTGAATCAAAATTTCAATCCGAACTCAAACGTCGGTTGATTTTTTGTTCGATAAAAATCCAGGAATCCGGATTTAATTGTCGTGTCGTAAAAAAAAAGAATTGGGGATAAAGTAAAAAAATAAATATTTTTTTATTGAATTATTGATAAATATTTTTTTATTGAATGTTTTTGTTCAGTTTGACTACTTGATCATATTATGTATTATGATCATATTTTATTATACTTATTTCTATTCTACCTTCCCGGAATTCATTTTCCAAGCAATTCCATGTCAAAGTCAAACATTCCGAAGGATTCTTTCCAATCTCCTTATTTTATCATGTCATTGGAAATCAGATAAAGGCAATTCCTATTTAATATAGCTAGTTGTGCAAGTATTTTACGATTAAGAAGCAACTGTCTCTTGTACAGATTGTTTATTAATCTACTATAACTACAGGATACCTCATTCTCGCGAATTGCTGCATTTATACGAGTCACCCATAAACACCGAAAATTTCTTTTGTGCCTATTTCTATCCCGATAGGCCGAAAACAAAGCTTTTATTTTTTGTTGAATAATAGTTCGAGTAAGTCTTGAATGAGCCCCACGAAAGCTTGATGTGAATAAACGAATTTTTGTTCTACGTCTCCGAGCTACATATCCTCGTCTAATTCTGGTCATTGAATAAACGAAACTTTGGTAAATAACTAATTGATTTCCTTTCTTTCAGTTATTCTTTTTCCCTTTTCTAGACTAACAAAACGGATTATTCCAATGTATAAAATAATAATTCCAACGGCTTTTGCTACTCTAACCTTCCCAACCACTATTTTTTCTTTTTTTTATAAGCATTTCGCCTTGAAATAAGAAATTTTATTGGTACTGGGTATCAAACAAAAATATAGTAAATAAAAATAAGTAGTAAATAGAAATGGATAAATAAATAGTGGGTTCCATCGTTTCTATGGTTATTTCTTAAACGGCGAGGTCCTCTCTATACACCGGAGCCCCTTACTTGATCGAATCAATGCTATTGTTAACTTGTACAGTTTACACTTTTGGGCTCTACCCATGAATTCCCCAGTAGTAGGTCTTTCACAACGAGATCCGCTTTTACAGTAACGGTATTTAATTATGTGGATTAGCTGATTAGCTGACCTTGTTAGTCCGTTCTTGCAAGAGTAGAGGCATCCATTTTCGGTTTTTTAATTTTAATAAGATTTGCCCTGCTTAACAGATAATCATTTGCTACCAATAGGGAATTCTTTCGCATTTTTAATTGAAAATTGAGGTAATTGAATTTGCACCAATAGAAACCATAAATTTGATACACAATAGAAGCATATTCTAGATCTTTTTTTTTTCGTTTAAGAGAGTGAAGGAGAGTCTTCCATTCTATCCTATTCATCGGTACTGATCACGGATAGTGGAAAAATTTTTTCTTTTGTCCCAACCCACAATCTGAAATCTTAACGAGTCGCACATACACCCTAGTACATGTCCCTCGGCGCTGAGGGCATCCCCCGAGAGCGGGGGATTTGGTGACATTTCTGATTGGCTGTCTTGTGTTTCTAATAAGTTGTTTAATAGTTGGCATGTTGAATCGTATGCATAATGGGCTGGTTTAGATCGATCCTAACCGGATGATTATGAATTTTTTCTATATTCCTATTCTATTTTAATATTTTATTAAAATTAATAAAATTCAAATTAATAGAATATAGAATATGAAACCTCGGTAAGAAACTAAAATGGTAAGAAACTAAAATCTCAAATCGTGATTTGTGTGAAATTCCTGCTATTTTTTATGCAACTGCTACAAGATCAACAATTCCATGAACTTGGGCTTCTGCTGCTGACATAAAAACATCCCTTTCCATGTCTTCAGATACAACCCATAAGGGTTTGCCTGTTCTTTGTGCATAAACCCTTGTGAGGATTTCGCGCAGTTTCAGTAGTTCTTCCGCTTCCAGGACAAATTCTCCTATTTGTGCTTCATAAAAAGCAGCTATAGGTTGATGGATCATTACCCTGATGATATAAGATAATAATAGAATTGAACAACCGTACAGGCATTGCTTGCGCATTGCATACGGCTCTACAAGAGAATTCACTTTTACCGAAGAAAAATAGAGAGTCTACAAAGCCTCGGTCGGTAAATGATACAATGACCACCCTTTCCTTGGGAGGAATTAATAAAAACAAAATACTATGGTGGCTCCGTTGCTTTATTTCATCGGTGATTTAGCAATCCCAAAGTTTCTTTTTTTTTATTTGAAAAAAAAAATGAAAAAAAGAATATAATCTTTTTTTTGTCCTCTTTCATAATTTATAATAATATAAATAGCATTTAAGAACCTTCTGGTGTGAAAACAAAAAAAAAAGTTTGTGACACTGAAATAGGCTCCCGATAAATAAGATAAAATCGGAACTGCCCTTAATATCTCATACTACTCTTTCAATACATAATCTAATGTTAAAACGAAATAAAAAAAATTTCTTATATTGAATTCGAAATGCCATGCTATTATTACTTAATATTCATATTTCATATGGCGAAGGCATAGCTTTCTTTTTTTCTTTGAAATAAAATAAAAAATAAAAACTCATTGGCGCCAAGCGTGAGGGAATGCTAGACGTTTGGTAATTTTTCCTCCGACCAGAATAAAAGATCCCATTGAAGCGGCTAATCCCATGCATACTGTTTGTACATCTGGTCGCACAAATTGCATAGTATCATAAATAGCTATTCCGGGTATTACCCATCCGCCAGGAGAGTTGATAAACAAATACAAATCTTTGATCTCACTTTCTGTACTGAGATATACCATAAGACCGATAAGTTGATTCGAGATCTCACTATCAATATCTTGACCTAAAAAAAGTAATCTTTCTCGATAAAGTCGGTTGATTAGGATCAAATTCTATCCCTTAGGAACCGTACATGCACCTTTTAATGCATACGGTTCATCAAAAATTGCGAAAAAAAGAATCAATATGTAGATCCCATTTAACGAATAACGAAGGGGTTTTTCCTCCATTTTTCAAGAAAGTTTCAAGAAAAATGGTTTTTTTACCCGTTTACCTATTTACCTATAAAGAATATAAATAAAATAATAAAAAAAAATTCATTAAACTTATCAAACTAACTTCTCATTGATGTATTCTTTCATCGGGATCCAATTCAAATCACGATAACATTCTCTTGTTCCTGAGTGGGCTTCTTTAATTCTTTTAGGTTTGTGCTCTACTCCGAGTAAAGATCTGCCCGATTTGGATTTGCACATATAGGGCAAATGCCCCCAATACCATTTCTTTTTGCTACAACTTCCTTTTTTTCAATTCATTTCACGTCTTCCACAAAATATTTGACGTATTTATCAAATTATTCGATTGATTATGATTTGTAGTTTGAAATTACTCCGATTTCTAATTTCTAATTTATAAAATATATAAATAGAATATGATACAAATAGTAATCATGGATATAGTACTAATGGGGTTTTTCTAAGCGGAGCCTGGATACTTCATTTTATTGTTCCAAACAAGCTAACCATAAATTATTCTAATTGATAATATTAATCTGAATACCTCCAAAGCATAGATCTAATTGAACTTTATTGCCACTTCACGCTCTAATTTTTGGATGATTTAATCAATCCTTCTTTGGTGAAATAGAGGATATCTCGATCGGGGTAGAGAACGGGGAAATCCCATAATGACCCAATGTCTCTGACAAGTCGCACTATACGTCAATCCAATTTGAACTATCCTCTCCGGGATTTCGAAAAGGGACTTTTGGAACACCAATAGGCATTAAATGAAATAAAAAAAAATGAAGTACTCTATTTCACTTTGATGTGAAAGCGTAACAATGAATTTATTGTCTTTATAATATTATATGAATTTATTGTTTTAATAATATTATATTGGATATTGGCTTTTATTTTATTCTTTTTTCTATTTTCTTTATTTTTTTGTTTTATTTTATTTGTTATTTGCGCGGATTCGATAAGTTCATAACATAAAAAAAAAAGAAGACAAAATGAATAAAGTAAAATTCTTACGAATAGGCTCTTTGAATGATGAACAAATCCGTATGCATTCGCTCATCTAAAATGGAGTCAACCTCCCATTGCGTATTGGTACTTATCTGGTATAGAATAGATCTGCTTCTCTTTGTTCCTACAAACAGAATTGTGACATTCTGACTAAAATACTAAAAAAAAATGGAATCCTTTCTCCGAGATAATCCACTGAAAAAAGGGAGGTCCAGAACATAGTTTTTTCCAGTGCAATAAAGTTACATAGTGTCTATCTTTCGTTGATTAAGGGGGTATTCCATGGGTTTGCCTTGGTATCGTGTTCATACCGTCGTATTGAATGATCCCGGTCGTTTGCTGGCTGTCCATATAATGCATACAGCTTTGGTTGCTGGTTGGGCCGGCTCGATGGCTCTCTATGAATTAGCAGTTTTTGATCCTTCTGACCCTGTTCTCGATCCAATGTGGAGACAAGGTATGTTCGTTATACCCTTCATGACTCGTTTAGGAATAACCAATTCATGGGGTGGTTGGAGTATTACAGGAGGAACTATAACGAATCCGGGTATTTGGAGTTATGAAGGTGTGGCTGGAGCGCATATTGTGTTTTCTGGCTTGTGCTTCTTGGCAGCTATCTGGCATTGGGTGTATTGGGATCTAGAAATATTTTGTGATGAACGTACAGGAAAACCTTCTTTAGATTTGCCCAAGATCTTTGGAATTCATTTATTTCTCTCAGGAGTGGCTTGTTTTGGGTTTGGTGCTTTTCATGTAACAGGATTGTATGGTCCTGGAATATGGGTGTCTGATCCTTATGGGCTAACCGGAAAAGTACAATCTGTAAATCCAGCATGGGGTGTGGAAGGTTTTGATCCTTTTGTTCCGGGAGGAATAGCCTCTCATCATATTGCAGCAGGAACATTGGGCATATTAGCGGGCCTATTCCATCTTAGTGTCCGCCCGCCCCAACGTCTATACAAAGGATTACGTATGGGAAATATTGAAACCGTGCTTTCCAGTAGTATCGCTGCTGTCTTTTTTGCAGCTTTTGTTGTTGCTGGAACTATGTGGTATGGTTCAGCAACTACCCCCATTGAATTATTTGGTCCCACTCGTTATCAATGGGATCAAGGATACTTCCAGCAAGAAATATATCGAAGAGTTGATACTGGGATGGCTGAAAATCAAAGCTTATCCGAAGCTTGGTCTAAAATTCCTGAAAAATTAGCTTTTTATGATTACATCGGAAATAATCCCGCAAAGGGTGGATTGTTCAGAGCAGGCTCAATGGACAACGGGGATGGAATAGCTATTGGGTGGTTAGGACATCCTCTATTTAGAGATAAAGAAGGGCGTGAGCTTTTTGTACGTCGTATGCCTACTTTTTTTGAAACATTTCCGGTTGTTTTAGTAGATGGAGACGGAATTGTTAGAGCCGATGTTCCTTTTCGAAGGGCAGAATCGAAGTATAGTGTTGAACAAGTAGGTGTAACTGTTGAGTTCTATGGTGGTGAACTAAATGGGGTCAGTTATAGCGATCCTGCTACTGTGAAAAAATATGCTAGACGCGCACAATTGGGTGAAATTTTTGAATTAGATCGTGCTACTTTGAAATCCGATGGTGTTTTTCGTAGCAGTCCAAGGGGTTGGTTTACTTTTGGACATGCTTCGTTTGCCTTGCTCTTCTTCTTCGGACACATTTGGCATGGCTCTCGAACCTTGTTCAGAGATGTTTTTGCTGGTATTGATCCAGATTTAGACGCTCAGGTGGAATTTGGAGCATTCCAAAAACTTGGAGATCCAACTACAAAAAGACAAGTAGTTTGATACAACATTAATCTCTGATTTTTCGTCTCTATTTTCTTTTTGTAATTTGACTTTGACATAGGGTACTGGGGACATCTTGATTTGAATCCCCGCCTTTTCTTTGTCTTGACTCTTGCTCTTTTTTTATCCGGGAACGCTCTAAATAAACAGATATGGAAGCTATAATTGTAAACCACGATTGAATCTATGGAAGCATTAGTTTATACATTCCTCTTAGTATCAACTCTAGGAATAATTTTTTTCGCTATCTTTTTTCGAGAACCGCCTAAAGTTCCAACTAAAAAGGTGAAATGATTTTTCATTATCTTAATTGAAGTAATGAGCCTCCCAAGATTGGGGGGCTCATTACTTCAACTAGTCCCCGTGTTCCTCGAATGGATCTCTTAGTTGTTGAGAGGGTTGCCCAAAAGCAGTATATAAGGCATACCCCGTAAAACTTACAAGTAAACCAGATATAGAGATGGCGACTAGGGTTGCTGTTTCCATTATTATATAATAATAAAAAAATAATAATTTCCAGACCACAATGGATCTATGATAAGATCATTTATTTACAACAGAATGGTATACAAAGTCAACAGATCTCAGTTAATACAAAAAAGGATTTATGGCTACACAAAGCGTTGAGGGGAGTTCTAGATCTGGTCCAAGACGAACTATTGTAGGGGATTTATTGAAACCATTGAATTCGGAATATGGTAAAGTAGCTCCAGGGTGGGGGACTACTCCTTTGATGGGTGTCGCAATGGCTCTATTTGCGGTATTCCTATCTATTATTTTGGAGATTTATAATTCTTCCGTTTTACTAGATGGAATTTCAATGAATTAGATTTACAAGAATCACTAAATTCTAGCTTTTCAATACAAAGTGAAGCATTTTGGTCTCGTTTTTTTAGCCCATTTTATGCTATTCTATTTTGGTAGTTCGATCGTGGAATTTCTTT